ATATTTCTATATATATAGAATATGATATCTAATATGACACCCGATTTGTCAAAGGGATTGGATTGGTGACTTACCCATTCAGTGACTTTGGCACTGGACGTTCCAAAAACGGGTACTATCGGATCGGGTGAATTAGAGAATAGACAGAGGTCCGTTGGCATTTCAGCCTTTCTTCTCCTTTCAGGGCCTATCCGAAAGAGAATCCAGTACCTCTTGGTCCTGAATATCAGAATAGGACGAACGAACCGGCCTCCGCGGATATCTTTGCTTCGGAACAAAACCCTGCAATCAAATAGATTGTCCCAAGGGCGCCATATTCTAGGAGCCCAAGTTATGCTATTGAAAATTCGTTCCTCTAGCAGTTCCGGTTTGACCATTCCGTTCCCTTTTTCAAACTCCACTTCTTTTCATATAGCAATCCCTGATCAAAGAGAGAACAATATCCATTTCAAAACATTTCTAACGGATTCCTTGGTTCGGACCGACGAAGTAATGGCACTCGATTATTATCAACCTGACTGCAATCTTTTTCTGTCGGTAAGGATTGCACCAGAGCACCTTCTACTTCTAATAGGCCATGAACTATAGATAGAGAAGAATCATTCTGAGCGAGTCCATAAGAAGCGACCCACTTTTTTTCATCGGTTCCGGGGGAAGACCAAAGATCTTGCGCGACCGGTCCGCCAGAAAAACTCAAAAGAGAAAGAAGTCTCGTTAATCTCTTCATGCTCGTTCCAAGTTCGAAGTACCCTTTGGCCAAAGAAAAACCCGCTTCCTGACACGATTGCCTCTTTATCTTTATATAGATAGATTCTATGGGGTTATTACTTAGAAGTCTATTTTGTACAAGAGCCCCTCCTATCTGATAGAAAAGGGTCCCATGATCCCGAGCCGGTCTTACCTTGGCTCGCAAACCCCAAGTTTGTCTATGAAGAGCCAATCTAATTGTATTAGTTTCTATAATGGATTTCTTATGTGGAATACTAATGGATAGGGCCTCGTTGCTAAGTGCTACAAGATCTAGTGCACTGGAACTCGTGGTTATGGACCCGAATCCTTTAGTATGGAACATTGTCTTTTCCAAGTAAAAACCCCTAGTATATGAAAGAATGAAAAGGTGCTTTCGTTCTTGTGGAATAAGAAGCCCTCGTACCTTAATGAAAGGAAAATAGGAATTTTTCGTTAGGTATTTGACCAAATAGGATCGTCCAGTTCCTATAGAACTAGAACCTATCACTAAAATACCCGATAGGGCTAAGCGGAACGAAAAGGGTTTTCCATGAGATGGTAAATGAAAACGATTAGCCCCACACGAGGTTTGGGAATAAGTGATTGTCTGATAATGAGCAAGGAATATACGTCTTTCTGCTAAAGAGGATCTATTAAACTCATAATTCATTAGATCCTTGTTATCAATGTCAACTAGGTATCATAAGTAAATGGATCCCGGTTGTTCAATCCTTTGATAACCAAGGTCATTCTTTGCTAAAGAGAAATGATCACTATGAGTCAGACTCAATAGAATTGGATCCATTCCAAATAGCGAGAATTAGGATTCTTGATCCCTCTCAATCTCTCTTTCAATTCGAGGATCCAGAGAGGTGTTTTCATAGTCATCTCCGAATATTTGCCATCTCCGAATATTTTCGATTTCATTTTTCTATGATATGTCTTTCTATATGAAAATTGGTTATTTACGATGTACGATGATCCCTGTTAAGCATCCATGGCTGAATGGTTAAAGCGCCCAACTCATAATTGGTAAATTTGCGGGTTCAATTCCTGCTGGATGCACGCGAACGGGAACGTTCCATAAGTCTATTGGAACTGGCTCTCTATCCATGGAATCTCATCCATCATCCATACATAACGAATTGGTATGGTATATTCATACCATAACATAAGAACAATAAGAACTCGAATTCTTATCGATACTGGAACTCAGAGCATAGGAGGGAAAGTCGATTTATGGATGGAATCAAATACGCAGTATTTACAGAAAAAAGTCTTCGTTTATTGGGAAAGAATCAATATACTTTTAATGTCGAATCGGGATTCACTAAGACAGAAATAAAGCATTGGGTCGAACTCTTCTTTGGTGTTAAGGTAGTAGCTGTGAATAGCCATCGACTACCCGGAAAGGGTAGAAGAATGGGACCTATTCTGGGACATACAATGCATTACAGACGTATGATCATTACCCTTCAACCGGGTTATTCTATTCCACTTCTAGATAGAGAAAAAAACTAAAGGAGAATACTTAATAATACGGCGAAACATTTATACAAAACACCTATCCCGAGCACACGCAAGGGAACCGTAGACAGGCAAGTGAAATCCAATCCACGAAATAATTTGATCCATGGACGGCACCGTTGTGGTAAAGGTCGTAATTCCAGAGGAATCATTACCGCAAGGCATAGAGGGGGAGGTCATAAGCGCCTATACCGTAAAATCGATTTTCGACGGAATCAAAAAGACATATCTGGTAGAATCGTAACCATAGAATACGACCCTAATCGAAATGCATACATTTGTCTCATACACTATGGGGATGGTGAGAAGAGATATATTTTACATCCCAGAGGGGCTATAATTGGAGATACTATTGTTTCTGGTACAAAAGTTCCTATATCAATGGGAAATGCCCTACCTTTGAGTGCGGTTTGAACTATTGATTTACGTAATTGGAAGTAACCAATTAGGTTTACGACGAAACCTAGAAATCGATCACTGATCCAATTTGACTACCTCTACGGGATAGACCTCAACAGAAAACTGTTGAGTAACGGCAGCAAGTGATTGAGTTCAGTAGTTCCTCATAGAAAATTATTGACTCTAGAGATATGGTAATATGGAGAAGACAAAATTGTTTGAAGCACGCACAGAACCGGAAGCGCCCCTTGTTTCAAAGAGAGGAGGACGGGTTATTCACATTTAATTTGATGGTCAGAGGCGAATTGAAAGCTAAGCAGTGGTAATTAAGACCCCCCGGGGAAAATAGGGATGTCTCCTACGTTACCCATAATATGTGGAAGTATCGACGTAATTTCATAGAGTCATTCGATCTGAATGCTACATGAAGAACATAAGCCAGATGACGGAACGCGGAGACCTAGGATGTAGAAGATCATAACATGAGCGATTCGGCAGATTTGGATTCCTTTCCTATATATCCACTCATGTGGTACTTCATCATACGATTCATATAAGATCCATCTGTCTAGAGATCGTCATATACATCTAGAAAGCTGTATGCTTTGGAAGAAGCTTGTACAGTTTGGGAAGGGGTTTTTTGAGAGAAAAGAAGAATCTACTTCAACCGATATGCCCTTAGGCACGGCCATACATAACATAGAAATCACACGTGGAAGGGGTGGGCAATTAGCTAGAGCAGCAGGTGCTGTAGCGAAACTGATTGCAAAAGAGGGTAAATCGGCCACTTTAAGATTACCATCTGGGGAGGTCCGTTTGGTATCCCAAAATTGCTTAGCAACAGTCGGACAAGTGGGTAATGTTGGGGTGAACCAAAAAAGTTTGGGTAGAGCCGGATCTAAGTGTTGGCTAGGTAAACGCCCCGTAGTAAGAGGGGTAGTTATGAACCCTGTGGACCACCCCCATGGGGGCGGTGAAGGGAAAGCCCCCATTGGTAGAAAAAAACCCACAACCCCTTGGGGTTATCCTGCGCTTGGAAGAAGAACTAGGAAAAGGAAAAAATATAGTGATAGTTTTATTCTTCGTCGCCGTAAGTAAATACGTAACTAGGAATATGGAAAATTGCATTTTTGGAATTTGCAATAATGCGATGGGCGAACGACGGGAATTGAACCCGCGCATGGTGGATTCACAATCCACTGCCTTGATCCACTTGGCTACATCCGCCCCTTATCCAGCTAAAGGATTTTTCTCTTTTTTCCATTCATCATTATTCTATTTATTCTGACCTCCATACTTCGATCGAGATATTGGACATAGAATGCCACTCTTTAAAATGGAAAAAAGGAGTAATCAGCTGTGACACGAAAAAAAACGAATCCTTTTGTAGCTCATCATTTATTGGCAAAAATCGAAAAGGTCAATATGAAGGAGGAGAAAGAAACAATAGTAACGTGGTCCCGGGCATCTAGCATTCTACCCGCAATGGTTGGCCATACAATCGCGATTCATAATGGAAAGGAACATATACCTATTTACATAACAAATCCTATGGTAGGTCGCAAATTGGGGGAATTCGTGCCTACTCGGCATTTCACGAGTTATGAAAGTGCAAGAAAAGATACTAAATCTCGTCGTTAACTGAATTCAGAATAGAAAGATTCAAAATAAAAAAAAAACAAAGGTAGGCGGGGAATAACCTTATTTATGACAAGTTTCAAACTGGTAAAGTATACCCCTAGGATAAAGAAGAAGAAGAGTGGGCTAAGGAAACTCGCAAGGAAAGTTCCAACCGATCGTCTACTTAAGTTCGAACGGGTTTTCAAAGCACAAAAACGCATCCATATGTCTGTTTTCAAAGCACAAAGAGTTCTTGATGAGATTCGCTGGCGTTACTACGAGGAAACTGTTATGATACTGAACCTCATGCCTTATCGAGCATCTTATCCCATCCTAAAGTTGGTTTATTCGGCAGCAGCAAATGCTACTCATTATAGGGATTTCGACAAAGCGAATTTATTCATCACTAAAGCCGAAGTCAGTAGGAGTACTATCATGAAAAAATTAAGACCTCGAGCTCGAGGACGTAGTTCTCCCATAAAAAAAACCATGTGTCATATAACAATTGTACTAAATATAGTAAAGAAATCTAAATAATCTTTAGATCCATCTTAGATTTCGATTCCCAGTAAAAAAAAATAGAATAGAAAAATATGGGACAAAAAATAAATCCACTCGGTTTCAGACTTGGTACAACCCAAAATCACCATTCCTTTTGGTTCGCACAACCAAAAAATTATTCTGAAGGTCTACAGGAAGATAAAAAAATACGGAATTGTATCAAGAACTATATACAAAAGAATAGGAAAAAAGGCTCGAATAGAAAAATAGAATCAGACTCAAGTTCCGAAGTAATTACACATAATAGAAAAATGGACTCAGGCTCAAGTTCTGAAGTAATTACACGTATAGAAATTCAAAAAGAAATCGATACGATCCACGTCATAATCCATATTGGATTCCCCAATTTATTAAAGAAAAAAGGAGCAATCGAAGAATTAGAGAAAGATCTACAAAAGGAAGTTAATTCTGTAAACCAGAGACTTAATATTGCTATTGAAAAAGTGAAAGAACCTTATAGACAACCTAACATTCTTGCAGAATATATAGCTTTCCAATTAAAAAATAGAGTCTCATTCCGAAAGGCAATGAAAAAAGCCATTGAATTAACTAAAAAAGCAGATATAAGGGGGGTAAAAGTAAAAATTGCAGGTCGTCTCGCAGGGAAAGAAATTGCACGTGCCGAATGCATCAAAAAGGGTAGACTTCCCCTCCAAACAATTCGCGCTAAAATTGATTATTGCTGCTATCCAATTCGAACTATCTATGGAGTATTAGGTGTAAAAATTTGGATATTCGTAGACGAAGAATAACTAGCCTTGTCTTCCCATTCTGTTCAGTGATAGAATAAAAAATGACAAGAGCCTTATTTTTCCTGAAATCCCTGAAAAAAAAAGAAGAAATTCTACCTCTTTCTATAAGATTTAATGAAAATTGATAAATCTTTTAATATAATTGCTATGCTTAGTGTGTGACTCGTTAGTTTTTTCTTTAGAGTCAAAAATGGAGATTCAAAAAAAATTGACTGAACCCTACTATAAATAGAAAAAGAAAAAACTTAGTAATTATAGAAAATTAACTAATAACCAACCTATTGCTTCGTATTGTCGAGATCCTAACTAAGAAACAGTCACTATATGAATAAATACATCTATCATAAATGAGTAGATCTATCATATAGTTGTAGCAACTGCAATTTTTTCTCTAAAAAAGAAAACGGATTCTAGGTTGTGAAGCAAAACTAAAGGGATGTGGATAAAAGGAGGGATGATAGAAAGAAGGAAGAAGAATAAGAAAGATATAGGATTCCAATATGTATGGTCTATGAGTTACATCATAAAAGGCAATGTGATAAAGCATCAATATAATAAAAATAACAGAGAATTCGAAATCGTAACTTGAAACAAAAAATAGAAATTTTAAGCAATAATAAAATAAAGAGCGGCCCGGGTTAATAAAACTGAGAAAATTGACTCGGAAAGAAATTTTTGGAAAGCTCCATTGTGGGATTCAGACCTAACCATTAAAGGAGAAGTAGTGGGAACGACAGAACCTATGACTGCATAGGATTTTATTGAAAAGAATCCTAAGACTTCATTGGGTGGGATGGCGGAACAAACCAAAAAAATTGCCTTATTTGGTAAGGTTATAAATTAACAAATAAGACAGGAAAGAGTAAATATTCGCCCGCGAAATCTTTATTGAATTAGAATACTTTCCCGCGATTCAATAAGAGTCAAAATAAGGAGATTTTTTTTTTAAGAAAGATTACATTATCTATAAATATAGAATATAGATAAATAGACACACACATCTAGATATATTCTAGATCTTCTTTCTTTACTATATATTTTTCTATTTGAACAAATTCAATATTAAAAAAACCCTAACTTTTTCTATTATCTATTAATGTGCATCTATCCATAATATTCCAAAATATTATGGAATTAGAGAAATTTGCACGCTTTCTCATTTCATTCGCGAGGAGCTGGATGAGAAGAAACTCTCATGTCCAGTTTTGCAGTAGAGATGGAACTAAGAAAGAACCATCGACTATAACCCCAAAAGAACCAGATTTCGTAAACAACATAGAGGAAGAATGAAGGGAAAATCCTGCCGAGGCAATCGTATTTGTTTTGGTAGATATGCTCTGCAAGCACTTGAACCCGCTTGGATCACGTCGAGACAGATAGAAGCAGGACGAAGAGCAATGACACGATATGCACGTCGTGGTGGAAAAATATGGGTACGTATATTTCCCGACAAACCGGTTACACTAAGACCCACGGAAACACGTATGGGCTCAGGAAAGGGATCCCCCGAATATTGGGTAGCCGTTGTTAAACCAGGTCGAATACTTTATGAAATGGGCGGAGTATCCGAAACTGTAGCTAGAGCAGCTATCTCCATAGCTGCCAGTAAAATGCCCATACGAAGTCAATTTCTTCGATTAGAGATATAGCATCCAAAAAAAGGAGTATTGAAGATAAAAAAAACCTGGTTTTTTTTTTCTGGAAGGACAATATTTCTTTCATCCTTTTGCATAGAAATAACAAATTGAAATCAAAATAATATGATTCAACCTCAGACCCTTTTAAATGTAGCAGATAACAGTGGAGCTCGAAAATTGATGTGTATTCGAGTCATAGGAGCTGCTAGTAATCAGCGATATGCTCGTATTGGTGATGTTATTGTTGCTGTAATCAAAGACGCAGTGCCCCAAATGCCTCTAGAAAGATCCGAAGTAATTCGAGCTGTAATTGTACGTACATGTAAAGAGTTCAAATGCGAAGACGGTATAATAATACGCTATGATGACAATGCAGCGGTTATCATTGATCAAAAAGGAAATCCAAAAGGAACTCGAGTTTTTGGCGCGATCGCCGAGGAATTGAGAGAATTGAATTTTACTAAAATAGTTTCATTAGCTCCTGAAGTATTATAAATACTAGTAGGCGAGATATAGATCAAAGAAAAAATTAGTAGATTATGTCTCACGTATATGCTTTAAAATCCAAAAGTAAAAGAAAAAAAAAGAAAACATGTTGATTATAGAAAAATTAGGAGGAACCTAGAATTAGAGTCTTATGGGCAAGGACACTATTGCTGATTTACTAACCTCTATAAGAAACGCGGACATGAATAAAAAAGGAACAGTTCGAGTAGTATCTACAAATATTACCGAAAACATTGTTAAAATACTTCTACGAGAGGGTTTTATTGAAAGTGTTCGGAAACATCAGGAAAGTAACAGATATTTCTTGGTTTCAACTTTGCGACATCAAAAGAGAAAGACTAGAAAAGGAATATATAGAACTAGAACCTTTTTAAAGCGTATCAGCCGACCCGGCTTACGAATTTATGCCAACTATCAAGGAATTCCTAAAGTTTTGGGCGGAATGGGAATTGCTATTCTTTCTACTTCTCGAGGTATAATGACAGATCGAGAAGCTCGACTAAACAGAATTGGGGGAGAAGTCTTATGTTATATATGGTAATCGCCCCTCCTATAGTACTCGAATTCTATCTCGAACTTCCTATTTTTCAAATAAAAATACAACGTTTTTTTTTATTTGAAAATCAAAATAGAAAAATAGGAGAAAAAAAAATATGACAGAAAAAAAAAATAGGAGAGAAAAAAAAAACCCGAGAGAAGCAAAAGTCACTTTCGAAGGTTTAGTTACGGAAGCCCTACCCAACGGAATGTTCCGCGTTCGCCTAGAGAATGACACCATCATCCTGGGCTATATTTCAGGAAAGATCCGGTCTAGTTCTATACGAATACTGATGGGGGATAGGGTCAAAATTGAAGTAAGTCGTTATGATTCAAGCAAAGGACGTATAATTTATAGACTTCCCCATAAGGATTCGAAGCGTACCGAAGACTCGAAGGATACCGAAGATTTGAAGGATACCGAAGATTTGAAGGATACCAAAGATTCAAAGGATTAGTTTTTTCTTTTTTCTAGGGTAATAAATTCAAAGTTCCAAAATTCAAGCGAAGAGACTTATTTTTTCCCAAAGATTAGATTCATAGTTTAAGAAAGGAATACGGAAATATGAAAATAAGAGCTTCCGTTCGTAAAATTTGTACAAAATGTCGACTGATTCGTAGGCGTGGACGAATTAGAGTCATTTGTTCCAATCCGAAGCATAAACAAAGGCAGGGGTAATCTTTCGAAAAAGAACTTTACTTTCTAAAAAGTAAAAAAAGTACCCGCGGAAACGTCCAAATTCCAAATAAAATAATTAATAATTAAAGTAAAGGATATATTTTACCCTGAAACGGATATCTTTGTATCTTTTTTTCTTTTTGTTATTTCTAACTCATATTTATGAGATAATAAAATATGACAAAAGCTATACCAAAAATTGGTTCACGTAGGAGAGTGCGTATTGGTTTGCGTAGGAATGCGCGTTTTAGTTTACGGAAAAGTGCACGTAGAATAACAAAAGGAGTTATTCATGTTCAAGCTAGTTTCAACAATACCATTATAACTGTTACAGACCCGCAAGGTCGGGTGGTTTTCTGGTCCTCCGCGGGTACTTGTGGATTCAAAAGCTCAAGAAAAGCATCACCCTATGCTGGTCAAAGAACAGCAGTAGATGCTATTCGTACAGTAGGTTTGCAACGAGCAGAAGTTATGGTAAAGGGTGCTGGTAGTGGAAGAGATGCCGCATTACGAGCCATTGCTAAAAGTGGTGTACGATTAAGTTGTATACGCGATGTAACACCTATGCCGCATAATGGATGTCGACCTCCTAAAAAAAGACGTCTGTAAAAGAATTAAAACGCTTTCAAGAGAAATAAACGATTCAATGATCAAATAATAATACTAGTCTATTATGGTTCGAGAGGAGGTAGCAGGATCCACTCAAACACTACAGTGGAAGTGTGTTGAATCAAGAGTAGATAGTAAGCGTCTTTATTATGGTCGTTTCATTTTGTCCCCGCTTAGAAAAGGTCAAGCGGATACCGTCGGTATTGCCTTGCGAAGAGCTTTACTTGGAGAAATAGAAGGAACATGTATCACACGTGCAAAATTTGGGAGCGTGCCACACGAATATTCTACAATAGCTGGTATTGAAGAATCCGTACAAGAAATTTTACTAAATTTGAAAGAAATTGTATTGAGAAGTAATCTCTATGGAGTTAGAGACGCATCAATTTGCGTCAAAGGTCCTAGATACATAACTGCTCAAGATATCATCTTACCACCTTCCG